GTATCTTTGAGGAACCATAGGATCCTCTGAAAAGAATTACAACACACGACTATAAGATATTCTATTTTTCCATAGAAATGTGTTCGCTCAAGAAAGACTCCAGAAGATATTGATCGTAAATAAGAAGACTGTTTACGAAGAAACAGGAATAGATATTCGCATTCATATACATAAGAATTATGTAGGAACCAAAAGAATCTTTTCTTTCTTTTTGAAAAGACGTAAATGGATTTATTTGAAGTAATGAGACTATTCAAATTATGATATTCGTGGAAAAACAATCGCAAGAAATGCAAAGAAGAAACATCTTTGATCCAGCATTGAAGGATTTGAACCAAGATTTCCAGATGGATGGGATGGGGTATTAGTAGATCTGACACATAATTTAAATGTGAGAATTTATCCTCTAAAAAGGGAAATATTGAATGAATAGATCGTAAATTCTGAGATTTTGGTATTCTTTTTTCTTCAAGGGAAGATACTAATCGCGACGAGAATGGAATTTCCAGAATGACTCCAAAACCTTCTGATACCATTTGAGAAGAAAAATGAGAAGAAAAAGAATTCTTGTGCCCCCAAAATCCATTTTTGTTAGAATCATTCACCGAAGAAATCAAAGATTTCTGTTGATACATTCGAGTAATTAAACGTTTCACAAGTACTAAACTAGATTTATTGTCATAACCGATAATTTCCACAGGTTCGTAAAAAATCAAACTATTGAAGCTATGATAATGAGCAAGTGAGTAAATATACTCCTGAAGGAGCAGCGGATATAGGAAGTTTTGTTGCCAAAATCTATCTTTTTTCAATCTAAATATCCTTGTAATTCTGCCATTGAAACACATTTCTACTATAACCAAAAAAGGGAGGCACTTCTTGTGTTATGAAATGATACATAGTGCAATACGGTCAGAACGGCGTATGCGTATGTTGTATGTAGTATATTGTTTATCTTATACTAAAATAGTATAACTTATAACTCTAATAAACTAGAATAATAATAGAATAAGAAGATTCTTATTCTATTATTCTAAGAAATAATTCTTAGAATATAGTCTAGTATTAATATATTAATATATACTATGCACTGTCTATACTTTTACTTTAAATAATATATACTTTTATACTGTACTGTGATGTAAAAAAAATAAAGATAATCTAAGAAGTAAAAGATTATATAAAAGTAAGAACAAATAAAGAATATATACCCCGGAGACAGAGAGCCCAATCTACAGATCTTTTTCCTTTCCCTTTCTATCCAATTTGGTTTTCTTTTCTTTGTTATTTTATTTTCCTTGTTAATAGAACAAGAAAAGAAAATAGAAAATAACAATAATAAAAAGAAGGGAAAGGGGTAAAAATCTTTTATTTTCGCAACCCAATCACTCTTTTGACTTTGGAAAAAATTCTTGTTTTATCACTATACTATTTCTTCTACACATCCGTCTCCAATCCATAATAAAGAATAATTAGGATTAATAAAAAAAAAGAATCAATGGTCCACTCACAATTCACAAGAGAACCTTTTCCCACATCAGGCACTAATCTATTTTTAACGTATAATTAGTAATTCGATCGGGTAATCATTCAAATTAAGAAGGGAAGCTCGTTGCTTTTTTGTCTTACTCGAATTGGAACCATAAGGCTCTATCCATTTATTCACTAGACCCGAAATACTTTACTGAACTTAAAAATTTTTAGAAAAAGAAGAATTCTCGTTCTATTTCTATTATGAGTACTAGAAATATTATTTTTCTATGATTAGATTATTCTTTTTTATATTTTTCTATTCTTTTTACGACATGCTTTTTTTTCCATTCATTACCTTTCAGGATCAGTCGCGGTCTTATAAACTCTACCAATAGTCTAGACGAATTCCTTCATCCAAATGTGTAAAAGATCATAGTCGCAATTAAAAGCCGAGTACTCTACCGTTGAGTTAGCAACCCGGATCAATATGAAGTGTAGATAAGATCGAAATAAAAAAAATCCAGCAAACCCATCCATTTTCCTAAAGTGAAGGAAAGAGCCAATAGGGAATGGGGATAAAAAGATCTATTTATATACGATCAAATTATATTTGTTTGAGACACCATTGTCAATATGAATGGACTTTTTAGAAAAAAAGAAATTTCAATAAATTAGATATAAATTTGTGTTGGATTAGCACAACATAAAGAAGAAAGATTACCCCCCTTATTGGGGGGTTCCACAACAAGAAGCAATAAAAAAAAATAAGAAGAAAATAAGTATGAATAGAACAAGAAAAGAAGAAACTTTGAATAAAAAATTACGCTAAAGATAGGTACTAGTTACCCTATCCTTTTTTTATTCATGATTCTTGTTTTTCCTTTCTTTCTTTTTTATCAAAAGAAACTCGAAATTCTTTAAAGAATTCTGCCTTCCTTAAAATATCATAAACAGTTCCTGTGGGTTGAGCACCTTTTTCAAGGAAATATAAAATAGCAGGAACATTTGAATAAGTTTGATTCTTTATCGGATCATAAAAACCCACTTTTTGAAGATCTCTTCCTTCTCTTCGGGATCGAACATCAATTGCAACGATTCGATAGATGGCTCATTGGGATAGATGTAGATAAAAGATGCCCCCCTAGAAACGTATAGGAGGTTTTTTCCTCATACGGCTCAAGAAAAAATGATTCTAATTTATATAATTTCTATTTCTATCTATCTATATAGATAGAAATAGAAATGGATCCATAAAGAATTAGACTGTAATTTGAGCCTTTTTTCCTTCTTTACAGAAAAAAGAAATTTCATTCGTACTCCTAACTCAAGTTGGGTAGTTTTGAAAGAGTTCGAAAGGAAATCTTTAGAATTTCTTGAGCTGTCTCTAACCTCTTTTTTTGTCTTCTTTCAGATCTCTTTTGTTTTACTCATTCTGATCCAATTGTTGAGACAATTGAAAATAGTGTTTCCTTGTTCCGGAATTTGTTGTCTTTGCTTTGCGCTTTGTCAAATCATTGGGTTTAGACATTACTTCGGTGATCCTTACTCCTTTTCAAAAAGGCAGCAACATACCTTTTGTTTTTTGTTCTTTCTATGGAAAAGGAAAAAATCATACGAAAGATTGATTCCTTTGTGATACACTCTTGATCGAAACAGTTTGAAGATTTCGACAAATTTTATTTTTTTATTTCAAACTTGTTCAAATTGGAACCTCTCCATTTATCTATATTTAGATATTGATGATATATTTACAAAGTTGGTCTAACTTATTGATTGTCACTAACCCTAGATTATTCCCCCGATAAATGAATCAATCATTTTTGCTCGAGCTCCATCATATGCTATACCTTTATATACCATTAGTATCTTTCTTTAGCAACCCAAGACAAATTAAATTAGGTTCCTAGCAGAACAAACTATGTCGAGACAAGAGCATCTTCATTCGTATAGAAAATGGTGGATGTCAGAATCCACAGCCAATCATGTCCTTCAAGTCGCACGTTGCTTTCTACCACATCGTTTCAAACGAAGTTTTACCATAACATCCCTCTAATTTTATTTTAATTTTGAACCGTATGCAATTGATTCAATATGGAATCATGAATAGTCATTGGCCGAACCGATACATAATAATCTACACTTATCTATCTATGGATAGATAAGTGTTTATCCGGAAAGGATTTCACTTAAATTTACCCCATATTTTCTCATATGAATAATATCACATTAAAAAAAAACAAATCAGTTTTAAGCAAACTTATTTACATCTTCAACAGATCTTTCGGGATTGTCCATCATAAAAGATCCCTCTTTTTCTTTTCAAAAAAAAAAAAACAAATGAGAAACCTCAAAAAAAGCCTTTGACTTTACTTTCATTCAAATGAAAAATCAATCCCCATGAATGGATAAAAGTTTTTATCCACTTTAACTAAAAACTATACTAACTAAATAGTATACTAAACTAAATATTTCATTGAAATATTCATAAATATTCAATTATAGAATAATAAGATTCTATTAAATAATATTAAAAATAAAAATATACAATATATATTCTTATGTAAGAATTATGTATTTATGTATTAGAAATTAAAATCTATTTATAATTTCTAATATTCAAAATTTTGAATATTAAATATATTCAATTAAATCTATTAAAATATTAAATAAAAGAATTTGAATGAAATTCTAAATTAATATATTCTAATATGAATATATTAATTATGAAATATGAATTATAAATATTTTCTCATTTCTTATTTATGAATTATGATTTTATGATTCTAATATTATGATTGACTTATTATTTACCATCTCCGATTGAATCTTATTTTCATTGAATTTTAAAAAGAGAGATAATTTGAGAATAAAGTTTCTTTGTTTTCATTATTATGGAGTAGAAAAGTCTCGTGTAAGGTAAGATCAAAGAGAAGATCAGAATCCTCGGATTCTGATCTTTTCGCATCCATCTCCATCATATAAAACAAATAATCGTTAACGAAAGTAATCACGAATATTTCAGAATAAAATACTTTAGTAAAAAAGTAAAAAAAAAAAGATATGATTCTAAGAATCATTCTTAGAATTCAGATTGGATAACATTGTATCCAACATTAAACAGAAATTTGTTTAATGAAATTTCAATAGAGAAGAATCTTTCGTTTCTGATGCAAACGATCTGGGACGGAAGGATTCGAACCTCCGAATAACGGGACCAAAACCCGTTGCCTTACCGCTTGGCCACGCCCCATTTTTATTTGGTCTAAGAAAAACTAAGCTAAATATTGGTTATTCGTCAATAACCAACCAAAAGAAATATAGGACATGTTGTCGCTAGGATTCAACACAATAGATATAGAATCAAAAAGATTAATTGATCATTACTTAGAATTCAATTAAGATATTGTATGAAAATAGAATTCCTTGTATTCTTATTTGATTGTAGAATGTAAGGAAGGATTCTTGATTGGGGAGAAATCAAAGAAAAAGAAGAATTTCTTTCTTTTATCTGCCTTTTTATTTTAAAAATTTCCTCAGAAAAAAAACTCAATCCAATCTGATAATTTATTATCATTTCAATTTAATTTGAATCTTTAAGAACAAGAAAAGAATATTTGTTATGTTTAATATCTTTAGTTTAATCTGTATCTGTCTTAATTCTACCCTTTATTCGAGTAGTTTTTTCTTCGCCAAATTGCCTGAGGCTTATGCCTTTTTCAATCCAATCGTAGACGTTATGCCGGTTATCCCTTTATTCTTTTTTCTCTTAGCCTTTGTTTGGCAAGCTGCTGTAAGTTTTCGATAAAAATGGAATCTCTATTCAATTCATAATTTCTTCGATAAAAAAAAGATGAGATTTTTCTTCTTAAAAGAAATAAGATCAGAAATAAGATTCAGATAAGTCTGGACATTAGGAACCCTCGATTCAAAAAGCGAAATTCTGGTATTTTATATTTTCTATTGAAATTGAGTTTGAATAAGGGAAGGGGGCGATGATCTTTATCTTTAATCAGCTAATCAGCTTATTTCTTCTTTTGTTCTGACCTTTCCTTTATAAGATCCCATACAATACCTAATTCTAGATATGGATATGGCAAGAAATCTTTGGTAACGAAAAAATACGAATCTTATTACATTAGAAAGAAATTCGTGAAAATAAATTTCAAAAAAAACTTCCTTTTTTTTAATCTTTAAAGCGTCATATCAAAATAGTGTATAGTGTGTGTCGTAAAATAGGTGATCTATTTCCTTAAAAAAAAATGATCTTATCTTGGAGATTTGTAATGCTTACTCTTAAACTATTCGTTTACACAGTAGTAATATTCTTTGTTTCTCTCTTCATCTTCGGATTCTTATCTAATGATCCGGGGCGTAATCCTGGGCGTGAAGAATAAAAAAAGAGATGAGATTCGTTTTTACTTTTTACTTGATTTTTTCATAGGTAAATGTATAAATAAATGGAATAGATGCTAGATAAATAGAAAAGATTCATAAAAGAAAATAATCGAAATTTATTCCAATTCTAAAATCTCAAGTGATCAGGGGGGTCGGAGAGAGAGGGATTCGAACCCTCGGTACGAATAATTCGTACAACGGATTAGCAATCCGACGCTTTAGTCCACTCAGCCATCTCTCCCCATTCCAAATTGGAAATTTATCATGTGATTTAACACGTGAAGTCAAGATTGAGAACAATCTTTATTTTCCTTTAATGATTCGAAACAGATTTCTCCAATAGAAAAGAAAGAATACCTTACTTCTTTTATTTTGTACAAAAGGTTCATTTCCCCGGCCTGGTTAAGTATAAGTACTGGCCGGGCCAGTACTTCTTTTGCTCCAACGAATCAAAATTGTTATTGAAACAAGAAGATTAATTTTCATTGCCATTCCTAATTCTTAGAAATTCTTTAAGAAATTATCTATATCTAGATTAATATAGAATATTCTATATATTCTCTAATTCTATATTGAAATATTCAATATTATATATTTTTTGATATGATATTCTATATATATTCTTAGTATATTATAGTACCTTATTATAGTAATTCTAGTAAATTAGAGTATAAATTAGAATATTGAGTCTTTATAGTAATAGTATTATAGTAATATAGTACTAATATTTTTCGTCTTTCTTTTCTTATTCTTAAGTATAAGATTTGGAAATTCATTAATGAAAAACAAATTTCATTCTAAATGAAAGTTGAAGTTCAGTATTCTATTCATCTTAAGAATTAACTTAAGAAGTCTTGATAAGAAGGAAGTATTAAGAAAGAAAAGAAATAGATCTTATAAGATAAATAATATGAATATAAAATAGAAAACACATATTTCTAAATTGAGACTATAAATCATTTACTTGTTCAAAGCAAAGGACAAGCTTGAAAGTTTGAGGCCCGATTTACCCGAATTCAGAAAATAGGGCGGTTCAAGTGAAGGGAGGTTTCAAAAAAAAAAGAATAGTGTACTAAAGTTATAAGTATTTTTTTTTTAATTTTTAAATCCCGCGCCGCGGCGGAACAAAATACGTGTTCATGCTGGAATTTTCATGATTCTGATGCTATCTTGACTGCGTCTGATTACATTTGTTGGACAAATGGTGCATTCATATCCAATAATGAATATGTAGCGGGTATAGTTTAGTGGTAAAAGTGTGATTCGTTCTATTAACAACTTAAATAGTTAAGGGGTCTTTCCATTTTTTTTCATATTTCATATTCCGATCAAAAACTTTATTTCTTAAAAAGAGTTAATACTTTACCCCTCAATAGGACATTTGAGGAAAGAATATACATTCTCACGATTTCTATCCAAAAGGCAATCAGAATTTTAATAAAAAAATTGGATTATGGAGTCGAGAAGCATAATTTTTTTGATTGGTTCAATTCTTCCAATTGAATGAGTATGAATAAAGGATCTATGGATGATAGTACAAAACTTTCAATCGTAACTAAATCTTCAATTTTTGCGCTGAAAAAGGGTGAGATTGAAGCCAAATAGCTAGAAAATGATGGTTTTGGTTTACTA